AGGTTGTACCTGTGAACCAACCCCCTAAGGCGAAATAGGCACAAGGAAAGAGCAATAGACCGGACCAACCTACAAAAACGAAACGGTCCCTCCGTAACCAGTCATCCATAATATCAAATAAATCATTTTCATCTTTGGTAAATTTACCAAGGGCTATAGTCATAGCGATCCTCCCTATTCAACTACTTCAACCATTTCCGAACACCTCATAGCATTTTCGCGACCTTCGAGGCGGTATGTATGATTTGATTTAATTTCTCGTACACCGTCCCTTTAATGGATTTCGAATCTAAAAATCTTTTATTGGTCTATGTCTATTGACCTAGGTAAAATCATGAACTCAATTCGGTTATTCTTTTTTTTAAACCCCTTAAGTCATGAATTGTCTTATGACTCATAAATCAGATAAATTAATTGTTTGAAAGAACTGTTCAAGAAACAAATGATCCCTTATTCTCGCTGCCAGTGGATTCCCACTCCTCTCATTTCATCAAATAATCTTATTCTTTAATTTTGTTCATGAAATTGATAAAAAAAAAAAATAAAAAAAATTATTTTATGGATTCTTCTAATTTGAATTTCTATGTATACTAAACTACTACAGTATCATATATATAGTATCATATATATATATATTTATATTTATTGGCTTTTTTCATTTTTTTTCTTTTATTGTCTTCTTTGTTCTATTTTGTTATATTTTCCTTTCTTTCTGATTAATAAAAAACTCCAATCTTTCTGATTAATATAAAACTCCAAACTCATTCGATTTTTTTATCTGGAAAAAAAAGAATGAGTTTCCTTAATATTGTATTGAATTTAATAATAAGAGACTAGAAGTGAAAGTCTCTTTCTCGCATCCATCAATTGCCGGAAAAAAATATCGTATGTCTCAATATGATTTGATACGGAAAGCCAAGATTTGATAGATTTTTTTTAGATATATATCTTATAGAAATTTAAATGTAAATAGATCTTTTCTTGTGTTCTCTGAAATCAAAGAAAGATATTGAAAATGAAAAATTACTTTTGGGACTTGGAATAACCCCTTCCTCGTGTAGGAAGGGAATAGCAATTTATTCCTATGGAACTCCTAGTCCTAGGAACAAGAAGATTTAATCGGAAATATCGACAGATTCTTCCGGAGTTCAAACCAAAGAAAGATAGAAAATGAAATAAAAAATAAAAGAAGATAATTTCATCTCTATTTTTATATCGAATTTGAATATCAGAATAGTAGATATAGTCATGATTCAATGGGTTAGGTCCACTTACTTTTTATTTATTTTTTTTTTTAATATTTCCAATGAATTTGGATTGGAATAACAGAAAAATAGGAATATCTGGCAATTAAATGAGATGACTTATCATTATTCATTATAAAAAAAAATGTTTACTTTTCTAACTAGAATTACTATATTCGAAATTCTAATTCATTAGAATTATTATATTCTAATTTTTTAGAATTCAAAATTTCATAATTCCATTTTCCTTTTCGAATGAAATTCGAAAATTTCTTACTTTTTTATTACAAATATCAACAATATCCCTATTCTTTCCTCAAATATGAATACTACCATTGGGTTCTTATGCAAAAAAGTGAAAAGCCCCTTATCAGATTTGAACCGATGACTTACGCCTTACCATGGCGTTACTCTACCACTGAGTTAAAAGGGCCTCTTTGATTCAATTCCTGAATAGGTAACTAGACACTATGAGTCTAGTACAGGGTCTAGTACATATATTTAGTATTGCATATGCTCCTATTTAAATGTATACTTATATATTATATTTTATATACTATATTAGAATTCTATTGAATTCTATTAAAATCGATAGTTTATGGTGGCTCATTACGGAACAATAAATTGAATTTACCTAGTAAATTAAAGTAAATTAAATATAGTATAAATTGAATTTACAATTAAATATAGTATAAATTGAATTTACCTAGTAAATTAAAGTAAATTAAATATAGTATAGAGAAATAGATAGTATAGAGAAATAATATAGAGAAAAGGTAAAATGGTTTTAGTTTATTGATATTGGATTTGATAAATATCAATGCAATGAATTATTTTAAAACCGATCCTAATGGGATTGCTCCATGTATCCGCCAATTCAATATAGAATATATACAATCAATAATATAGAATATATCCAATCAATATCGAATTTTAACAATGAATGTGAAAAAAAATGAAGTTGAAACCCCTCGCCCTTTCCGGTAAACCAATCATTCTCCGAAAGGGTCTTGTCCTTCGTATTTTTTATTTTTCTATTTTTTTTTTTAGAATTCTAGAGTGGACATTGGAATGAACAATTTAGAAATGGAAATGAAGAATCAAAAAATTCTTATGGATTTATGACAGACGGAAAAATCTTTCTGATCGAGTCATATCATTCCATTCTATTGATATATTGACAATTTCAAAAAACTGTTCATAGTATGAACATAATAGAATGGCGGTCGGGCAAGTATGCCCCCATCGTCTAGTGGTTTAGGACATCTCTCTTTCAAGGAGGCAGCGGGGATTCGACTTCCCCTGGGGGTAGGGTACTACTAAAGTAAGTTGATCCTGGTATTTTCAATAAAGACTGAGATTGACTCTTCCCGGGTCGATGCCCGAGCGGTTAATGGGGACGGACTGTAAATTCGTTGGCAATATGTCTACGCTGGTTCAAATCCAGCTCGGCCCAACCCAATAATTCGCCAATCCACCATGAAATGATATAACCATTTGTTGTTCGCCGGAAAGGACCGATGCGCCGATATGGAAGAATAAAAAATGGATACATACCTTACCTGCTTTTCGTCTTTGATTATGTATTTTTCTACAAATTCAGATCTTGCTAATGATTTAGATTCATATCAGGATTTGTAAGTATAAAGTATAAGAAAAGAAAAAGGGGGGATTAAATAAAAGAACTCTTTTTTCCTTGATTCATTGAAAGATTTATTTTCAGAGGTTTGAATGAAATGGTAAGAATATGTACGCTCTACGCCTTTTCCCTGGGATTGTAGTTCAATTGGTCAGAGCGCCGCCCTGTCAAGGCGGAAGCTGCGGGTTCGAACCCCGTCAGTCCCGATGGATACAAATCCAATAAAAAAATACATCAATTTATCTCTCCATTTTCTGAGAAAGGGAATAGAACAGAATTTTATTCCTAACTGGGATCCCCCCCCTTTTTCTTTTTTTTTTTTTTTCTTTTTCGTTTCACATTTATCATCAAACCAATATGGTAATTTCCATTTCGTCAACTAATATTGATTGGTGGGAAAGAAACATATGTGGATTAGTATAAATATTTGTAGCGCCCTATTCAGGATTCCAAGAAAAAGACGTACTGCTGGGCCTGACTTTTTTCGATTACTCCCGATCTGTGTAATGGAATAGAGTACTATATATGTTTACCACGAACACACCCACAAATGGAATTTTCACAATACAAAAGAAATTGAACAAAGTTGATTCGAATACTTTAAGATTCAAAGTATATCTCTTGCCCCGATTTTGTGTAACTAATTTAAATTACTAATCGTTTGAATTTGAAACAATCTATCTCATACTGAACTTTTGATACATGTGTCCTATTCTATCCCTAATGCAAGTAGAAGAATATTAAAAAAATAGAGATCAAACAAAGATTCCCTCTCGATAAGAGAGGGAATGAATAATCTTTGTTTTTAGTTTTTTTGTTTAGTTGTTGCTCATTTTGACGACTTTGATCACTTTATCATATGATTTCTATTTTTTCATACAAATACCTACTCTACTTTCCCGGAGTTCAGTCTCCGGGGAATTTTTATTTTATGATCTCGTTGACAATCATAGAAAAACAATTCCTATTTAATATAGCAATTTGTGCAAGTATTTTACGATTAATAAGCAACTGCTTCTTGTACAGATTATACATGAATATACTATAACTATAGTCTTTTTCATTTTTATTCTCTCGAATTACTGCATTTATTCGACTGATCCACAAACGACGAAAATATCTTTTTTTCCTATCTCTATCCCAATGGGCCGAAACCAAAACTTTTATTTTGTGTTGATGAATAGTAAGTCTTGAATGAGCCCCCCGAAAGCTTGATGTAACTAAACGAATTTTTTTCCGATGTTTCCGAGACATAAATACTCCTTATAATTTTAATTCTGGTCTTTTTTAATTCTGGTCATTGAATAAATGAAACTTTGATGAATAACTATTTTTATTTCGTTTGTTTTAGTTATTTTTTTTCCTAGTACATTAATAACAAAACGGATTATTTCAGTGTATAAAATAAAAATCCCAATGGCTTTTGCTAGTATAACCTTCCCAACCACGATTTTTTTATTTTCATTTCTAAGCATTTCACCTCGAAATAAGAAATTGTATCGAGACTAGGTATCAAAAAAAAAACAAATGAAATGGAAATGGATAAAAAAATAATGGGTTCCATCGTTTCTATGGTTACTTCTTAAATAGCGAGGTCCCCTCTATACACCGGAGCCCCTTCCTTCATTTAATCAATGCTATTGTTAACTTGTACAGTTCACACTCTTTGGCTCTATCCATGAAATATCTAGTAATAGGTCTTTCACAACGAACTACACAGTAACGGTATTTAAGTATGAAGATTAGCTGAGTAACTGACCTTGTTAGTCCGTTCTTGCAAGTTTTAAAATGAGATTGTCCCCAGCTTAATAGATAACTATTTGCTACCAATGGGAAAGTCTTTCGCATTTGAAATTGCAAATTGAGGTGATTGGGTTTGCACCAACGGAAACCATAAATTTGATACGCAATAGAAAGAGAAATATTAGTAATCGATTTTTTTTTGAAGATAGTTTCTTGCATTCTATTCTATTTCATTGGTACTGATCACTAATATTGGAATTTTTTCCTTTATTTTTTTTGTCTTAGTCCATGATCTGAACGAGTCGCACATACACCCTAGTACATGTTCCTCGGCGCTGAGGGCATCCCTGAAGAGCGGGGGATTTCGTAACATTTCTGATTGGCTGTCTTGTGTTTCTAATAAGTTGTTTTATAGTTGGCATGTTGAGTTATATACATAATGAGCTAGTTTAGATCAATCCTAATCCGATGATTATGAATTACTTATATTCTCTATATTAATATTACTCGATTTTTTCTCTATTAATATTACTAGAAAAATTATATTAATTGAAAATATTCAACGGTAAGATGATTTCAAACTTTGGCGCGGAATACTCACTAATTTTTTATTCAACTGCTACAAGATCAATGATTCCATGAGTTTGGGCTTCTGCTGCTGACATAAAAACATCCCTTTCCATGTCTTCGGATACAGTCCATAAAGGTTTTCCCGTTTTTTGTACATAAACCCTTGTGATAGTTTCACGCAGTTTCAGTAGTTCTTCCGCTTCCAGGATAAATTCTCCCGTTTGTGCCTCATAAAAAGCACTAGCGGGTTGATGGATCATTACCCTGATGATATAACATAAAAAACGGTTCCTATTTCGCATGATAAAGCGAGAGAGATAAAGAATAAAAAAAAAGATAAGACGGAATTGAACAAACGTACCGTACAGGCACCTTTTGTGTATTGCATACGGCTCTACAACCTAATTTCTTTTTTACCTTATATTGAAGAATTTTTACCTTCTTTTGAAGAAATAGAAAATGTAGGGGGTCCATCATACCCGGATCGGTAAATGATTCAAAAACCACCCTTCCTTTTTGTTTTGTGTAGTAATTAAAAAAATACTATGATGGTTCCGTTTCTTTATTATTGCGTTTCTTAGTCAGCAATCCCAAAGTTTCTTTTTTTTTTTTTTAGTCTTCATAAATATTGTTAAAAGTTTTCCTTTTTGGTGTGAAAACAAAAAAGTTTGTGACGCTGGAATAGACTCCTCCCGATAGATGCGATAAAATAGGAAATATCCCCTTTTCATACTACCCTTTCGGTACATAATTGAATAATTTTGGAAAAAACAAAAAAATTATCATATCGAACTCGAAGTGCTGTGCTATTATTACTTAATATTCATATGGCGAAGGCATAGTCTTCTTTTTTTCCTCACTCAAATAAAAGAATCATTGGCGCCAAGCGTGAGGGAATGCTAGACGTTTGGTAATTTCTCCCCCTGCCAGAATAAAAGATCCCATTGAAGCGGCTAATCCCATGCATACTGTCTGTACATCTGGTTGCACAAATTGCATAGTATCATAAATCGCTATTCCGGGTATTACCCACCCGCCCGGAGAGTTTATAAACAAATAAAGATCTTTGTTATCATCCTCTATACTAAGATATATCATAAGTCCAATAAGCTGATTCGATATATCACTATCAATCGCTTGGCCTAAAAAAAGTAGTCTTTCTCGATAAAGTCGATTGGTTAGGATAAAAATTTATCTCTTAGGAGCCGTACTTGCACCTTTTGATGCATACGGTTCACCAAAAATTACCAAAAAGAATCAATGTGTAAAGTTAACCCCTTTTTTCATATTCATAGCGGGCTTTTTCTTTAATTTTTCAAGAAAGACGATTTTTGACCCGTTTACTTAGGTTATAATAAACATGTTATATTATAATAATAATAAATAATGTACTAAACTTATTGAACTAAGTTCTCATTGATGTATTGTTTTCATCGAGATCGAATCCAAATCGCAATGTAATTTTCTTGTTTCGGAATGGGTTTCTTCAATTCTTTTAGGTTTTTGTTCTACTCCGAGTAATAAAGAAAAGATCTGCCCGATTTGGATTTGCACATATAGGACAAATATTCCAATACCACGTCTTTTTGCTACGACTTCTTTTTTTTTCTTCAATTTATTTCATGGTTTCCGCCAAATATCTGATAAGTAATAATCGTAGATATATTACCAATTGGATTTTTTTTATAAACAGAGCCTGGATTCTTCATTTTATTGGTTTATTGGTCCAACCAAGTCAACCATAGATTCTTCTAAATTGATAATATTAATCCGGATTTGGATATCCCCCCCCAAAAAGATCTAATTAAATTTCACACTATTTCACATTTCAAATTTTTGATGATTTAATCAATCTTTTTGGGGGGAAGGAGGGGATATCTCGATCGGGGGGGATAACGGGGAAATACCACACGACCCAATATATCGGACAAGCCACACTATACGTCAACCCACGAGGCATCTTCCTCTCCCGGACTCCGGAAGGGTACTTTTGGAACACCAATGGGCATAAAATGATGACACAAAGATGTGGTATATCGCGCTCTTATGCGGAAGCGTACCAATGGGTTTATTGTCTTAATAATGATTGGTCCTTATCCTATTGTATTTTATCATATTTGATTTATCGATTTATAGATTGAATAAGTTCATAAAAATAAATAAATAAAAAAAAAAAAAAGAAGACCAAATGAATAAAGTAAAATTCTTATGAATAGGTCCTTTGAGTGATGAACAAATATGTCTGCATTCACTCATATAAATACGCATATAAATAAAAATAGGGTCAACCCCCTTTTATCATTGCGTATTGTTACTTATCAGGTATAGAATAGATCGGCTTCTTTTTGTTCCTATGAATAGAATTGTTCCATTATTACTAAAAAAAACTCGACCAAATATTAATTCCTTTACCCGAGATAATCCACTGACAAAAAGAAGGTCCGTAGCATATTTTTCCAGTGCAATAAAGTTACATAGTGTCTATTTTTTGTTGATATAAGGGGTATTTTCATGGGTTTGCCTTGGTATCGTGTTCATACCGTCGTATTGAATGATCCTGGTCGTTTGCTTTCTGTCCATATAATGCATACAGCTCTGGTTGCTGGTTGGGCCGGTTCGATGGCTCTATATGAATTAGCGGTTTTTGATCCTTCTGACCCTGTTCTTGACCCAATGTGGAGACAGGGTATGTTCGTTATACCCTTCATGACTCGTTTAGGAATAACCAATTCATGGGGCGGTTGGAGTATCACAGGAGGGACTATAACAAATCCGGGTATTTGGAGTTACGAAGGTGTGGCTGGAGCACATATTGTGTTTTCTGGCTTGTGCTTCTTGGCGGCTATCTGGCATTGGGTCTATTGGGATCTAGAAATCTTTTGTGATGAACGTACAGGAAAACCATCTTTGGATTTGCCCAAAATCTTTGGAATTCATTTATTTCTTTCCGGGGTGGCTTGCTTTGGTTTTGGCGCATTTCATGTAACAGGATTGTATGGTCCTGGAATATGGGTATCCGATCCTTATGGACTAACCGGAAGGGTACAATCCGTAAATCCCGCGTGGGGTGTGGAAGGTTTTGATCCTTTTGTTCCGGGGGGAATAGCCTCTCATCATATTTCAGCAGGGACATTAGGCATATTAGCAGGCCTTTTCCATCTTAGTGTCCGTCCACCCCAACGTCTGTACAAAGGATTACGTATGGGAAATATTGAAACCGTACTTTCCAGTAGTATCGCTGCTGTCTTTTTTGCAGCTTTTGTTGTTGCTGGAACTATGTGGTATGGTTCAGCAACAACCCCGATTGAATTATTTGGTCCCACTCGTTATCAATGGGATCAGGGATACTTCCAGCAAGAAATATATCGAAGAGTTGGTGCTGGACTAGCCGAAAATCAAAGTTTATCAGAAGCTTGGTCTAAAATTCCTGAAAAATTAGCTTTTTATGATTACATCGGCAATAATCCGGCAAAAGGGGGATTGTTTAGAGCGGGCTCAATGGACAATGGGGATGGAATAGCTGTTGGGTGGTTAGGACACCCTATCTTTAGAGATAAAGAGGGGCGTGAACTTTTTGTACGTCGTATGCCTACCTTTTTTGAAACATTTCCGGTTGTTTTGGTAGACGGAGACGGAATTGTTAGAGCCGATGTTCCTTTTAGAAGGGCGGAATCCAAGTATAGTGTCGAACAAGTAGGCGTAACTGTTGAGTTCTATGGTGGCGAACTCGATGGCGTCAGTTATAGTGATCCTGCTACTGTGAAAAAATATGCTAGACGTGCTCAATTGGGTGAAATTTTTGAATTAGATCGTGCTACTTTGAAATCGGATGGTGTTTTTCGTAGCAGTCCAAGAGGTTGGTTTACTTTTGGACATGCTTCGTTTGCTCTGCTTTTCTTTTTCGGACACATTTGGCATGGTGCTAGAACCCTGTTCAGAGATGTTTTTGCTGGTATTGACCCAGATTTGGATGCTCAAGTGGAATTTGGAGCATTCCAAAAACTTGGAGATCCAACTACAAAAAGACAGGTAGTCTGATACAACACAACATTGTTTTGTTCCTTATTCATTCGACTTTTTTTCTTTTTTTTGTTGTGATTTGAATTTGGCATAGGAGGAACCGGATAAATGTTGATTTGAATCGCTGTCTTTCTCTTTTCCTATTGTTTTTTCTTTTATCCCGGAGACCGATCCAAAATAAACAGGTATGAAAGCTATAATTGTAAACCACGATCAAATCTATGGAAGCATTGGTTTATACATTCCTCTTAGTCTCAACTTTAGGAATCATTTTTTTCGCTATCTTTTTTAGAGAACCACCTAAAGTTCCAACTAAAAAGATGAAATGATTTTTTCATTCTATCAATTGAAGTAATGAGCCTCCCAATATTGGGAGGCTCATTACTTCAACTAGTCCCCATGTTCTTCGAATGGATCTCTTAGTTGTTGAGAGGGTTGCCCAAAAGCAGTATATAAGGCGTACCCGGTAAAACTTACAAGTAAACCAGATATAGAGATGGCAACTAAGGTTGCTGTTTCCATTATTATATAATTTCAAGACCACAATGGATCTAGAATAAGATCATTTATTTACAGCAGAATGGTATACAAAGTCAACAGATCCCAATAAAAAAAATATGATTACACAAACCGTTGAGGGTAGTTCTAGATCTGGTCCAAGACGAACTGTTGTAGGGGAGTTATTGAAACCATTGAATTCAGAATATGGTAAAGTAGCTCCTGGGTGGGGAACGACTCCCTTGATGGGTGTTGCAATGGCTCTATTTGCAATATTTTTATCTAT